ACTAGAAAGGTCTTTTTATAGTTTTCGTAATTATAATTATAGGAATAATGGATCGAAAAGGGACGATCCCGATTATGATCGTTCCATGCATGATACTAAATCTAGTTGGAATAATCACATTAATAATTGCGTTGATTCTTATCTTAATTCTCAAATTTGTATCGACAGTCACGTTTTAAGTAGTAGTGAAAATTACAGTGACAGTTACATTTATACTTACATTTGTGGTGAAAGTGGAAATAGTAGTGAAAGCGAGAGTTCCAATAGAAAAACTAGCCCGAATGGTAGTCATTTAACTAGAAGTAGAAGAGAAAGTTCTAATGATCTCGAAGTAACTCAAAAATACAGGCATTTGTGGATTCAATGCGAAAATTGTTATGGATTAAATTATAAGAAAATTTTGAAGTCAAAAATGAATATTTGTGAACAATGCGGATATCATTTGAAAATGAGTAGTTCAGATAGAATCGAACTTTCGGTTGATCCAGGTACTTGGGATCCGATGGATGACGACATGGTCTCTCTGGATCCCATTGAATTTCATTCAGAAGAGGAACCTTATAAAAATCGTATTGATTCTTATCAAAGAAAGACAGGATTGACGGAGGCTGTTCAAACAGGTACAGGTCAACTAAATGGGATTCCCATCGCAATTGGGGTTATGGATTTTCAGTTTATGGGGGGTAGTATGGGATCCGTAGTAGGCGAGAAAATCACCCGTTTGATCGAGTATGCTACCAATAAATTTTTACCTCTTATTCTAGTGTGTGCTTCCGGAGGAGCACGCATGCAAGAAGGAAGTTTGAGCTTAATGCAAATGGCTAAAATATCTTCTGCTTTATATGATTATCAATCAAATAAACGGTTATTCTATGTATCAATTCTTACATCTCCTACTACTGGTGGAGTGACAGCTAGTTTTGGTATGTTGGGGGATATCATTATTGCCGAACCGAATGCCTATATTGCATTTGCGGGTAAAAGAGTAATTGAACAAACATTGAATAAGGCAGTACCTGAAGGTTCACAAGTGGCTGAATATTTATTCCATAAGGGCTTATTCGATGCAATCGTACCACGTAATCCTTTAAAGGGTGTTCTGAGCGAGTTATTTCAGCTTCACGCTTTTTGTCCTTTGAATAAAAATTCAATCAAGTAGGGTCTTAAGTGAAATTTTTATTGTGATGAACAATTAGTTAGTTTATCAGAATCAAAATAAAACAAAACCCGAAAAATGGACCTTTCTTTGGTGACATAAGATTTAATTGTAGAAAGAATCATGCGGATAATTATTTTTTTTTTTACCGATATTACTGATTAGTAAACCTCTATCAACAAAACAACATAAAAAGTGAATTCTTCCTTAGAATTAGGAGGCAAGGCAAATAAAACGAATTTCATGGTCCCCTCTTCCATCTTTCTATATATCCCAAGAAGCCCATTTTTTCTAAGAATCCCTGCTGTTGGATCGGATTCTAACGAATCTTTCGGGAATTTGTAAGAAACTCTTTTTTTATTAAATATTAAAAAAGAAATTAGAAGATAAGAACAATAGAAAAAGAAAAATAAAAAAAGTAAGAATAATAAAGAAAGTGGATTATCCTACATATATTTCATGTAGAAAGATGAATAAGTCCGTTTATTTAGTTCTACATTCCTTGCACTTATTAGATATACTTACTTAGATATACTTACTTAGATATACTTACTATAGATACTTAGTATACTTATACACGAATTAGAATATGACTTATAATTATTATAAGATATCTTTATAATAATAACAGGTACAAATATTAAATCGAGGTACCCATTCTATGACAATTCTCAACAACTTACCCTCTATTTTTGTGCCTTTAGTGGGCCTAGTATTTCCGGCAATTGCAATGGCTTCTTTATCTCTTCATGTTCAAAAAAATAAGATTTTTTAAATCCGACGTGGTCAAATCTCCTCTAGTTTTTTTCAAGACTTAGCGAACACGCATATCCATTTAGTAGAATATTGTATAACAATAACGGGTGGCTTTCTCCGAACATAAACGAAAGAACTCTTATGCATGCATAAACATGATATATGGGTAAATGAATTCTATCCATTTTCAAAAATAGGTTCGGATCCGAGCTCGTGTCTGAAATTTAAGTCAATGTATCTATATGTATGTAGCTATCTATAGGGAATCCTAGGAGGGGGCTGTTCTTAATTTTATTATATCTAACTAATTTGATGAATTACTGCTAAAAGTTCACATCAGAATAGTACTAGTTGATGAGAGTTACTTCGGAAACAAAAAAAGTCAAGTCAAATTGATTTTGGTTATTCCCTCAATTCCAATAAAATGCAACTGGATCTAGTATGTATGAGTTGGCGATCAGAATATATATGGATAGAATTTATAGCAGGATCTCGCAAAACAAGTAATTTCTGCTGGGCCTTTATCCTTTTTTTAGGTTCATTAGGATTCTTATTGGTTGGAATTTCTAGTTATCTTGATAGGGATTTGATATCTTTATTTCCGTCTCAGCAAATCAATTTTTTCCCACAAGGGATCGTGATGTCTTTCTATGGGATCGCGGGTCTCTTTATTAGTTCCTATTTGTGGTGCACAATTACATGGAATGTAGGTAGCGGTTATGATCGATTTGATAGAAAAGAAGGAATGGTGTGTATTTTTCGTTGGGGATTTCCTGGAAAAAATCGCCGCATCTTTCTACGATTCTTTATGAAAGATATTCAGTCCATCAGAATAGAAGTTAAAGAGGGTATTTATGCTCGTCGTGTCCTTTATATGGAAATCAGAGGCCTAGGGGCTATTCCCTTGACTCGTACTGATGAGAATTTGACTCCGCGAGAAATTGAGCAAAAGGCTGCTGAATTGGCCTATTTCTTGCGTGTACCAATTGAAGTATTTTGAAAAATGAACTGAAGAATAAATGCTTTCTCAGCAGGAGGAACAAACCCAAGAACCCTCTTTTTTCTATAGCATAACTTACTTAATTGAAGTTTCTTCAGAACGCCCAGTCGGGCCAAAGCAAGGCAAACGTGTATGGAACAGCCATAACATAAAACGAAACCGTTTTTGTCGGCAAAAAAAAATAGTTTTTTTGTGTATGGAAATCCCCACTCAATTCAATTCAGTAACAAAAGAAGTAACAAATCGAAATAATAGATTGATCTCATATATCAAAACATTTCGGAATAAAAAATTTAGCTTTTTTTTTTTATTTTCAATATTTTGAATTGATACGTTAGATATGGATAGATCATATCTTGCAAATTCTCTCCATTTTCTTTTGTCAATCGACCCTTTTTATCCTTTCTTTTGTCTTTCTTAATGACCAAACTATTGGATCTCTTATAATGATAACTTTTCTTTCTTTTTTTGCCACTCGTTTTTGATCATCACAATATTCTTCAGAAAATTCTTTCAAATATTCCTGGACTATGCTCTGGGTAGCCAGCGAAAATGTTTTTCGAAATATTTTCGATTATTATTCTTAATAGAAAGGAAGTTCTTTCATTTCGAAATCCGAATAATATTCATTATTTGAATCTTTTGGGCATTCATCGAAGGGGGGCAATTGCTTCGAATATTTGATCAATTGAGATATCTGGAAACAATATTTTTTGCTTATTTCTTCATTCGAATTCGAAATAGATTCTTCTTCTATTTCTGTATTTTTTCTACACTAGATTCAAGGACTAACCGCTCAATCACAACTAAAAAATAGAGACTCGATTCATAGGCGCGATACCTTATAATGGAACTCATGCTTGATAGAAATATTAGATCGAATAGAGTCAACAAATGAGGTGGGTTCATTAACAATTCACAGATGAAAAAATGACAAAAAAGAACGCATCCATTACCCTTCGATATCTTTCATCTATAGTATTTTTAGTATTCTTGCCCTGGTGGATCTCTCTCTCATTTAATAAAAGTCTGGAATCTTGGATTACTAATTGGTGGAATACTAGGCAATCCGAAACTTTCTTGAATGATAGTCAAGAAAAGAGTATTCTAGAAAAATTCATAGAATTAGAGGAACTATTCCTCTTGGACGAAATGATAAAGGAATTCCCGGAAGGACATCTACAAAAGTGTCATATAGGGCTCCACAAAGAAACAATCCAATTGATCAAGATGGACGACGACGATCATATCCATATGATTTTTCACTTCTCGACAAATATAATCTGTTTCGTTATTCTAAGTGGTTATTCTATTCTGGGTAATGAAGAACTTGTTATTCTTAACTCTTGGATTCAAGAATTCCTATATAATTTAAGCGACACAATAAAAGCCTTTTCTATTCTTTTAGTAACTGATTTGTGTATCGGATTCCATTCGCCCCACGGTTGGGAATTAATGATTGGCTATGTCTACAACGATTTTGGATTTGCTCAGAATGATCAAATTATATCTGGTCTTGTTTCCACTTTTCCAGTCATTCTAGATACAATTTTTAAATATTGGATTTTCCGTTATTTAAATCGTGTATCGCCGTCACTTGTAGTGATTTATCATTCAATAAATGACTGAAAAACGATTCACTGATCCAATTAGAATATTTCGTACTTTGTACATAAGCAACGCATTCAAAGTTGTACTTACCTTACTCTTTCTACCCATCTAGAGGATTGCTCTTATATTCCAGTAAAATTATTTCAGTAAATAGCAGAATCGTGGATAGGGAACTATACTAGTGACCTACCAAATTTTATTGTAGAAATTTTCGCGATCAACGATTGGACCATGCAAATTAGAAATACCCTTTTTTTGATAAAGGAAGAGATTACTCGATTCATTTCCGTATCCCTCATGATATATATAATAACTCAGGCATCCATTTCAAACGCATATCCCATTTTTGCGCAGCAGGGGTTTGAAAATCCACGAGAAGCAACTGGTCGTATTGTATGCGCCAATTGCCATTTAGCTAATAAGCCTGTGGATATTGAGGTTCCACAGGCGGTACTTCCTGATACTGTATTTGAAGCA